GGATTTTCTTGTTACTAATATAGTTTAGCCTCTGTTCTTCTTTAGATCCTTTGTTTCACTCCGATAGTATAATAAAAGAGTCAATGTAGAGAAAATGAATACATTTCCATACTATTAAGTAAGTGAAATATAGAAAACATAATCGAGATTATACCACATCACTTATTCTTTTCTTTCTACTGGATCTTACGGAGCCTGTTCATACACGACATGATTGAGTCTGATCATAGAAAAAATTCTCTTCAAACGAACCAGCCTATCCTCTGTATAGGTATTACACGGTGGTTGGAACAAAGACACTTTTTTGGTTGTGAATTCAAAAGTGGCAGATAAGGACATCTATTCTGCATGGCCCAATCAATAGTTCAAGTCACACACTCCCATAATCCGTTTTATCTTCGGAGAATTCACTTCAACTCAGAATTTCAAATAAATAAATAATTAAATAATACATTAATGTATTTTTATGGAGTTGAAGAGAAATATCTAAATACATGTCTTATTCTTTTCAATAATCCATATTTGTAGCAATGAAATACTATTATTCCTACCCCAAATGATAAATGATTGATTACAAATAGCTAGGATATATATTTTTTTATAAAGGACCAGAAATACCTTGCTTACGTATCATTAGAAAGTGCATTAACATAAATACGGCAGTAAGAAGAGGTAATACAAAAGTGTGTAAACTATAAAAACGAGTCAAAGTGGATTGTCCCACACTAGCACTTCCGCGTAATAACTCCACCAAGGGTGATCCTATTACAGGAATAGCTTCTGGAACACCTGTTACAATTTTGACTGCCCAATAACCAATTTGGTCCCGAGGTAAGGAATAACCAGTTACACCAAAAGATGCGGTCAATACAGCCAAAACCACACCTGTAACCCAAGTCAATTCGCGAGGTTTTTTAAAGCCGCCAGTGAGATACACACGAAATACGTGGAGGATCATCATTAGTACCATCATACTTGCCGACCATCGATGAACTGATCGGATTAACCAACCAAAGTTGGCTTCAGTCATTATATATTGAACAGAAGCAAAAGCCTCCGTAACAGTCGGACGATAATAAAAAGTCATAGCAAACCCTGTAGCTACTTGTACCAAAAAACAAGTAAGTGTAATTCCTCCTAGACAATAAAATATGTTGACATGAGGAGGAACATATTTACTAGTTATATCATCTGCAATTGCCTGAATCTCAAGACGTTCTTCGAACCAATCATAGATTTTATTGAGATAGGTAAACCAAGGGAACTCCCCCTCCGAGAACCGTATATGAGAATTTCATCTCGTACGGCTCAAACAAACAGAAAGACACAAATACTAGTTCTATCGGATATGTGTATATAGTAAAATAGTAAAGTTCGAAATTTCGTAATTCTATGATTCAATCTTTTCGGAAGATACGAACGAATAAAAATTCGAAAATTCTTTCTTGTGGTTATAATGCCAAAATATCAAGTTGGCTCATTCGTCTATATGTTGATCAGGCTTCTTGAATTTTCTATTTACCTATTTTCTTTATTGTTTTGTTATTTTTATAATATGATAATATGAATCTATTACTGTTTTCTTTATTATTGATAGGAATTCTCTTGTTAAGACCCTATGAATCGATTAAAACCTCAGATTCATACTAGAACCACGATGATTCAATAAACCTTCTTAAACTAAGTCCAAAAATTCCTTGAGTAAGAAAATTGGATCATCACTTATTCAATGAATCGATATTATAACTAAAAATCCAAAAAAAGCCTTGTACTTTGATCAAAATAAGTATAAAAGGGAGTTTGAAAGAATAAAAATCTTTCAATTTAGAACCTCTAAATCTTTGCAATTTTTTTTTGGATTCCGGCCACGAGGTCCAAATATTAAGTATGAATCATAGTTCTAATACTTTATAATCTATTTTGATATATTTCGTGCTTCAGATACTAGAATAGAATGAATATCCGACGAAGTAAAACCATCTCGATCAAGATGACAGACCCATTCTCTGTAGTATCCATAGGATCCATTATAACAAGTCACACACTCATATTCCGGAAATACAGAAACAAAGAAATTCCGCGGTCGAACTACCAAAATAGAATGGGATAAAAATCAAAAAACTAAATGCTTCATTTTGTTTTGTATTTTTTGTATTGAAAAGCTAGTTAATAGCTTTTGTGAATCTAATTCATTGAAATTCCGTCCAGTAAAATGGAAGAATTATAAATCTCCAAAATAATAGATAGGAATATCGCAAATAGAGCCATTGCGATACCCATCAAAGGAGTAGTTCCCCACCCAGGAGCTACTTTACCATATTCTGAATTCAATGGTTTTAATAAAACCCCTACATTAGTTCTTTTTGTACGAACAGATCTAGAACTACCCTCAACGGTTTGTGTAGCCATAAATCCTATTTGATATTCATTGAGATCTGTTGACTTTGTATACCTTTCCGTTGTAAATAAATGATCTTAGCATAGATCCATCGGCGTCTTGAAATTATATAATAATGGAAACAGCAACGCTAGTTGCCATCTTTATATCTGGTTTACTTGTAAGTTTTACTGGGTACGCCTTATATACTGCATTTGGGCAACCCTCTCAACAACTAAGAGATCCATTCGAGGAACACGGAGACTAATTGAAGTAATGAGCCTCCAAATATTGATATTGGAAGGCTCATTACTTCAAGTGAGATAATGAAAAATCATTTCACCTTTTTAGTTGGAACTTTAGGTGGTTCTCGAAAAAAGATAGCGAAAAAAATTATTCCTAGAGTTGAGACTAAGAGGAATGTATAAACCAATGCTTCCATAGATTCGATCGTGGTTTACAATTATAGCTTCCATACCTGATTATTTTGGATCATCTCCCGGATAAAGAAAGAGCAAGAGACAAAGAAAAGGCAGCGATTCAAATCAAGATTTATCCGGTACCCTATATCAAATAACAAAACAATATTGTATCAAACTGCTTGTCTTTTTGTAGTTGGATCTCCAAGTTTTTGGAATGCTCCAAATTCAACTTGAGCATCCAAATCTGGGTCAATACCAGCAAAAACATCCCTGAACAAGGTTCTAGCACCATGCCAAATGTGTCCGAAAAAGAAGAGCAGAGCAAACGAAGCATGTCCAAAAGTAAACCAACCCCTCGGACTGCTACGAAAAACACCATCCGATTTCAAAGTAGCACGATCTAATTCAAAAATTTCACCCAATTGAGCACGTCTAGCATATTTTTTCACAGTCGCAGGATCACTATAACTGACTCCATTGAGTTCCCCACCGTAGAACTCAACAGTTACACCCACTTGTTCGACACTATATTTTGATTCTGCCCTTCTAAAAGGAACATCCGCTCTAACAATTCCATCTCCGTCTACCAAAACAACTGGAAATGTTTCAAAAAAAGTAGGCATACGACGTACAAAAAGTTCACGCCCTTCTTTATCCCTAAAGATAGGGTGTCCTAACCACCCAACAGCTATTCCATCCCCGTTGTCCATTGAACCCGCTCTGAACAATCCCCCTTTTGCAGGATTATTGCCGATGTAATCATAAAAAGCCAATTTTTCAGGAATTTTAGACCAAGCTTCAGATAAACTTTGATTTTCAGCTAGTCCGGCACCGACTCTTCGATATATTTCTTGTTGGAAGTATCCTTGATCCCATTGATAACGAGTAGGACCAAATAATTCAATCGGGGTAGTTGCCGAGCCATACCACATAGTTCCAGCAACTACAAAAGCTGCAAAAAAGACAGCAGCGATACTACTGGAAAGGACTGTTTCAATATTTCCCATACGCAATCCTTTGTATAGACGTTGGGGTGGACGGACACTAAGATGGAATAGGCCCGCCAATATACCCAAGGTTCCCGCTGCAATATGATGAGAGGCTATTCCTCCCGGAACAAAAGGATCAAAACCTTCCACACCCCACGCTGGATTTACAGATTGTACCTTTCCGGTTAGTCCATAAGGATCGGATACCCATATTCCAGGACCATACAATCCTGTTACATGAAATGCGCCAAAACCAAAGCAAGCCAACCCTGAAAGAAATAAGTGAATTCCAAAGATTTTTGGCAAATCCAAAGAAGGTTTTCCTGTACGTTCATCAGTAAATATTTCTAGATCCCAATACACCCAATGCCAGATAGCTGCCAAAAAGCACAAGCCAGAAAACACAATATGTGCACCGGCCACACCTTCGTAACTCCAAATACCCGGATTCGTTATAGTCCCCCCTGTAATATTCCAACCGCCCCATGAATTTGTTATTCCTAAACGAGTCATGAAAGGTATAACGAACATACCTTGTCTCCACATCGGATCAAGAACTGGGTCAGAGGGATCAAAAACTGCTAATTCGTAGAGAGCCATCGAACCGGCCCAACCAGCAACCAGAGCTGTATGCATTATATGGACAGAAATCAAACGACCGGGATCATTCAATACGACAGTATGAACACGATACCAAGGCAAACCCATGGAAAAATACCCCTTTATCAATGAAAAATAGACACTATGTAACTTTATTGCACTGGAAAAAACTATACTATGGACCTTCCTTTTTGAATGTATTATCTCAGAGAAAGGATTAATATTTGTTCTATTCTTTGAGTAAGAATGTCTTTTAGTAATAATGGAACAATTTTGTTCGTAGGAACAAAAAGAAGCAGATCTATTCTACACCCGATAAGTATCAATACGCAATGGTACGGGATTGATCGTGCTTTCGCTTTATATGAGTGACTACATCTATATTTATTCATCATTCAATCTATATTTGTTCATCATTCAAAAGACCCATTATGTAAGAAATTTCCTTTCTTTATTCTGTCTTCCTTTTTTATAAACTTATTCAATCTATGGATAAAATAGGATAGGATATTAAAGTAAAATCAAAAATATTATTAAGACAATAAACTTAAAACTTATTATTACGCTTTCACATTAAAGTGAGATATAGTACTCAATTTTTCTTTCATTTAATGCCTATTGGTGTTCCAAAAGTACCTTTTCGAAGTCCTGGAGACGAAGATGCATCGTGGGTTGACATATAGTGCGACTTGTCAGATATATTGGGTCATACGGTATTTCCCCGTTCTCTTTCCCGATCGAGATATCCTCTCTTTCGCCCAAGAAAGATTGATTGAATTATCCAAAATTTGGAGCGTGAAATGCAATGAAGTGAAATTCAATCTATTTTTGAATTTAAAGAGGGTATACAGATTAATATTATCAATTAGAATAATTTATGGTTGTCTTGGTTAAAGCAATAAAATGAAGTATGCAGGCTCCGTTTAGAAAAAAACCAATTGGTAATATATCTACAATTTCTATTTATAAATTAGAAATAGAATATGATATAAATAGAAGTGATCTCAAACTGTTACTAAATTGAGTAATATAATGATGCATTGAATATTAAATATTTGGTGAGAGACATGAAATAAATTGAAAAAAAAAAAAAAGTCATAACAAAAAGATGTGGTATTGCGGCATTTGTCCTATATGTGCAAATCAAAATCGGGCGGATCTTTACTCGGAGTAGAACATAAACCTAAAAGAATTGAAGAAGACCAGTCAGGAACAAGAAAATTACATCGTGATTTGTATTCCGATGAAACAATACATCAATGAGAGGTTAGTCCGATAAGTTTAGTGAATTATTTTTTTTTTTTTCTATATTATACTATATTATAGAAATATATATAAATTATATATAAATAGAAACAGGCCAAAATTCATCTTTCTTTAAAAATGAAAGAAAAAGCCCCTTTGTTTTGTTACAAATTAGACAGAGCCTGCTATGAAAAAAGAAAGAAAGAAAGCTAGAATCTATACATTGATTCTTTTTTTTCGCAATTTGCGTTGAACCGTATGCGTCAAAAGATGCATGTACGGTTCATAAGGGATACAATTTTATCCCAATCAACCGACTTTATCGAGAAAGATTACTTTTTTTAGGCCAAGAAGTTGATAGCGAGATCTCGAATCAACTTATTGGTCTTATGATATATCTCAGTGTAGAGGATGATAACAAAGATCTGTATTTGTTTATAAACTCTCCGGGCGGATGGGTAATACCAGGAATGGCTATTTATGATACTATGCAATTTGTGCAACCCGATATACAGACAATATGCATGGGATTGGCCGCTTCTATGGGATCTTTTCTTCTAGCCGGAGGAGAAATTACCAAACGTCTAGCATTCCCTCACGCTTGGCGCCAATGAGTTTTTTATTTGATAGAAAAAAGAGGACTATGCCTTCGCGATATATGAAATATGAATATTTAAGTAATAATAGCATGGCACTTCGAATTCGATATCATTTTTTTTTTTTTTTCAAAATCCTTACATTATGTATCGAAGGAGTAGTATGAGATAAGGTTTTTTTTTTTTCAAATTTTATCTGATATATCAGGAGACCTATTTTAGCGTCACAAACCTTTTTTGTTTTCACACCGAAGAACTCTTAAAACTATTTACTTTATATAAAGTATACAAAATTCATTTTTTTTTTTACTTATGAAAAAAAAAAAAGAAACTTTGGGATTGCTAAATAACAGACAAAATAAATATATATAAAGCAACGGAACCATCATAGTATTTTTTAACTACTCAAAAAAAAAGAAGGGTGGTTATTGGATCATTTACCTATGTGAAAAGGTAAAAGTTAATTCCATTGTAGAGCCGTATGCAATTTACAAAAAATGCCTGTACGGTTGTTCAATTCTATCTTTTTTCTTATTATTTTATTATATTATTCTTTATCTCTTCGACTTTCGTTATGCGAGATAGAGTAACCATTTAGTATGTTGTATCATTTATCATCAGGGTAATGATCCATCAACCTTCTAGTTCCTTTTATGAGGCACAGACGGGAGAATTTATCCTGGAAGCGGAAGAACTACTAAAGCTACGTGAAACCATCACAAGGGTTTATGCACAAAGAACGGGCAAACCCTTATGGGTTGTTACCGAAGACATGGAAAGAGATGTTTTTATGTCAGCAACAGAAGCCCAAGCTCATGGAATTGTTGATCTTGTAGCAGTTGAATAAAAAATAACAAAAAATAACAAGGATTTCACGCAAATCTGCAATTTTATTTTCTTACCCAGTGTAATATATATATAAGATTTAATTAATCTATTAATATAGAAATGATTCATAATTATCCGGTTAGGATCGATCTAAACCAGCCCATTATGTATATGATTCAACATGCCAACTATTAAACAACTTATTAGAAACACAAGACAGCCAATCAAAAATGTCACGAAATCCCCCGCTCTTCGGGGATGTCCTCAGCGACGAGGAACATGTACTAGGGTGTATGTGCGACTCGTTCAGATCGTGGGCTAGGCCAAAAGTAAAGAAAACAATTGATCCAGTATCCACGATCAGTACCAGTGAATAGGATAGAATGGAAGAGCACCATTCACTACCTAAAAATATCTAAAAATAAAAAAAAAAATCTCTCATATTCTTCTATTGTGGTATCAAATTTATGGTTTCCTTTGGTAAAAAAAATCCAATCATTTCCAGTTTTAATTTAAGACGATAAAGAATTCCCCATTGGTAGCAAATGGTATCCATTAAGCAGGGAAATCCTATTTAAATTTAAAAAGCAGAAAGATTATACTCTTACTTTTAACTCTTACAAGAACGGATTAACAGGGTCAGCTACTCAGCTAATTTTCATAATTAAATACCGTTACTGTATAGGTGGGTCTACTTGTGAAAGACCTATTACTGGATAATTATGGGTAGAGCAAAAGAGTGTGAACTGTACAAGTTAACAATAACATTGATTAAATGAAGCAAGGAGCTCCGGTGTATAGAGAGGACCTCACCGTTTAAGAAGTAACCATAGAAACGATGGAACCCACTATAACCATTTATATTTACTACTTTATTTATTATGTTTTTTTTGATACTTAGTATCAATACAATTTCTTATTTCGAGGTGAAAAGCCTAGAAAAAAAAAAAGAAAAAATCGTGGTCAGGAAGGTTATAGTAGCAAAAGCCATTGGAATTTTTTTTATACATTGGAAAAATCCGTTTTGTTATTAATAGACTAGGAAAGGGGACAGAAATAACTGAAAGAAAAGAAATCAATTAGTTATTCATCAAAGTTTCATTTATTCAATGACCAGAATTAAACGAGGATATATAGCTCGAAGACGTAGAACAAAAATTCGTTTATTTGCATCAAGCTTTCGAGGGGCTCATTCAAGACTTACTCGAACTATTACTCAACAGAAAATAAGAGCTTTGGTTTCGGCTCATCAGGATAGAGGTAGGCAAAAGAGAGATTTTCGTCGTTTGTGGATCACTCGGATAAATGCAGTAATTCGAGGCAATAAAGTATACTATAATTATAGTAGGTTAATACACAATCTGTACAAGAAGCAGTTGCTTCTTAATCGTAAAATACTTGCACAAATAGCTATATTAAATAGGAATTGTTTTTATATGATTTCCAATGAGATCTTAAAATAAGATAAGAAATTGGAAAGAATACATTGGAAAGAATACATTAGACTATTTTAAAACGGAGTTCCCTGGAGAATGAACTCCGGGAAGGTAGAGTAGAACTTAGTATGATAAAATAGGATAACATGATAAATTCGTCACAATGAACAAACACGTTCAATAAAAAAAAAACTATTTATTCTCCCAATTCTTTTTTTTTTTTGAGTAAATTTAAGAGCAAGCCTATTTATTTTTAGTTCTAAGACCAGTAGTTCTAGTGGTCGACCCGCTTCTTTCAAATTGTTTTTCATTATTAAGAAAAGGTAATGAAGATAAAATACGAGCTTGTTTTATAGCAATGGTAATTAATCGTTGTTGTTTTAAGGTCAATCTATTCACCCGTCTAGATAATATTTTTCCTTGTTCACTAATAAATCGACTAATTAAACTCATGTTTCTATAATCAATTCGATCCCCCGATTGTATCGGGGGCAAACGCTTACGAAAAGATCGCTTAGATTTAAGAAAGAGTCGCTTGGATTTATCCATGGTTTTTTTATTCCTTGATTTTTTTATTCCTTGTCTTGAAAAGAAAATCCTAATCAATCCTATTTTGATCGGATCAAAAATGACTTAGAATTACGAAATAGGATTGTTTATATAAAAATAAAATATATATATATATATGTTATATATAACATTATTGTTATATAGAATATGTCGTTTTGCATCTTCCTTGGAAAGCGGACACGCGAACAATCAGTTCGATCTATTTCTTTATCTCCCCATGAATTGTATGTTTGTAACAAGAGGGACAGAATTTTCTCAATTCCAATCGACTAGGCGTATTATGTCGATTTTTTTGAGTAATATATCTGGAAATGCCCATTGATTCCTTTTTAACACGGTTTCGAACACAGTTGGTACATTCCAAAACAACCGTTACTCGGGCATCTTTACCCCTGGCCATGAACCTCCTTTGATTTTTTTGATTGACTCAATTCTTCATTTTCCGATCCGAAGCGAAGAAGAAAGGAAGGAAAAAAATAGAAGTTACTAACTAGAAATCAAATTATGAAAGATTTCGTTGCAATCAAATCAATACAGTAAAGTAATATAATAATTTCGAACTATATTTAGAACAATATTTTATTTTTCATTTAAGTATCTTGTATGATATTGTTGCCACGGCCATCCCATTTCCCCTCTAACTTTATTATTAATTGAATTTTGGCCCGGACACGAGTTCTTAGTTTCACGGGGGGTGAATCCACTTTTATTCTTGTCTATTTCTAACTTATTCTAATGAAAAAAAAAAGAAGAGAGGGGGAAGGATTAGTGACAAATATTTGATTGTATCTCTAATCTTCTTCACCCCTTCTCATTTCCAATAACTAAAATGAAAAAAAAGGGAATATCAACGCATCTGGAAATAAACGATTGATCTCTATCAATAAACCTGCTAAAGAACCGAACCATAGAGTACTTACTACGGGTGCCACGGAAAGATATGTTTTTAGATCTCGCATTTTAAATACTCCTTCTTTTTATTCGTTATTGTAATTTTATTCTAATTTGTAATACATAATGGTAATACATATATGACCCGATGTGTATATATATAATTAATGACGGACCACTTTATTTGGACGAATAATCCTTAATTCAAATTGAAATGTACAACGATTCAGTAGATGTTCCTTTTTTTTAAAACAAAAAAAAAAGCGCCCCTTTCTATCTGAGAATTCCCGAAAATATATATATTTTTTTACGAGGGGGTTCTTATTTAGTATATACGTACTATTATATGGTATATAATACTAAAAGACGAAATGGCAAGATAATTTGTGTATCTCAATGGAAGAAATAAGGATGTGGAAAACAAGAAAGAGATTCTCTACAATGACACTCTAGACCAATTGAAAGGGATGTAGCGCAGCTCGGTAGCGCGTTTGTTTTGGGTACAAAATGTCACGGGTTCAAATCCTGTCATCCCTACCTATTACTTATCTTATGAGCAGTAACGAGGGATCAATTGAGATTGATTAAAATTGGATATACATAATCAATCTCAATTTTTTTTTTTTTATTCTATATTTATTCTATATAGTATATAAATACAAAATAGATTGGGTTAAAAAGTATTATTTGTAATAATAAAGCGCTCTTAGTTCAGTTCGGTAGAACGTGGGTCTCCAAAACCCGATGTCGTAGGTTCAAATCCTACAGAGCGTGATTATATTCTTTTGTTAGGTCAAAATTATACCGAAAGAATTGAACAGAAATTTGACTTTGACCTCCTACTTGCTTTCTTTAATCTATAGGAGGTCAATAAAAAAAAAAGAGATGTTAATTGATCAAAAGTCCAATTGATCACCACGTCTGTATTGTAAATATGCAGTTACGAATAATCCAGCCAAAGTAATAGGAATTAGACCTAAGACGATTCCAAACAGAAAAACTTCAATCATTTCAATTTCTTTGAAAGAGGAAAGGGAGAGGTAATATCTATCCTTAAATATTAATCCCTATTATCCATGAATCTCAATGACCAAGAATTGGAAATTAACACGGTAAGGAACTATAGAATATATGAACTACCACAGAAGGATTTTTTTTTTATGAATTATTCTAATTTCAAATAAGTCGTATCTTGTTCAAACCAATAAATAGAGCTGAGGTTATAGTCAAAGCTGCTAGTAGAAAACCGAAATAACTAGTTATAGTAAGCATGAAGAGGCTAAATTAAATATGTTCTTTTTATACATATGTTTACAAAGCACTTCCCTAAATTTTCATTTTTGAAAAATACGAAGATAAGCAAAAAGATTAATTGAAAGGATAAGTTTAATTGAAAGTTTTTGATTCACCAATTATTATAATTATAGACGATGATACTAACAAAAATAGAATAACATAGGTAAGAAATTAATTCATCATCTGTGACATCTACTCATCTCGAAATTTTGAATCACCTAATTTATTATTTATTGGACAACTTTTTAATTGAGTAAACTAATCTATAGAATATATAGAATTTTATTAATAATTAATAAATTAGAAATAATTAAAAAAAAAAGTTATAAAAAAAGTAATAATAAGAACTTTGTTTTATAACTTCATTCAAAAATGAAACTTTCTTTGAATTATTATGATTATGAAATAAAATTGGAAAATCTTTTCAATTTTAATCATTTTTTTTTATTGTATCGACGAATTCACTTTTTTTTTTTCAAACGACGAGTGATCTTATGAAAATGCCTCTTACTTTTTGACTTTCAATTGAACTTATTAGATTTAGATTGAGTAGTCGGTTCATTTCCATAATCTCTCCAATGAAAAAAAAAAAAAAAATCTCCAATCACTCAAAACTAGTTTTTACATTTTTTTTTTTTATATATTAGAAAGCACTATTCTTGTAATTAGGAAAAGAAAAGCCCTTTCCTTTTGGTCTAATACAACAATGCATACATTGCGAATATTTATTATTATTTTTTTTTTATTGTTCTCTTTCTTTTATTGAATACTATATACTATTGTTACTGGGCGATTAATCAATTCCTTAAATAAAAAAAAAAAAAAATCCAACAAAACAAAAAATATCTTCTACAACCATAAAAAAAACATAAAAAAAAAAAAGGATATTTTTCGCTGTAGCATCTAATTGAATCGTGAAAATATGATAATCTACTTCATAAATTATGGGAAACCAAGACCCCACCGGATTCCAATTTTAACTGATCCTCGGTTTCTAGTCCGAAGCCAATAATAGAGAAAATTCTTCTATTTCAAGTACTACAGGAATTTGAGGAATTCCATATTGAATGGTACCTAATTCTACATGGACAAGGAACAAGAAAAGAAAAAAGAAATTCTCTAACACTAAATTTTTATACTGATTGTGAAATTTCGTTGCTGTGTCAGAAGAAGGATAGCTATACTGATTCGGTATACTCTAAAGACACCCTCGGTACAATATTGACGATCTTACAAATATTTTTTTTTCA